TTCAATATGAACAACAATTCAACAGATTCGATTGACTAGAGAATATAACAAGTACGGAGTAGGGACCAAAAGAATATATTGCTAATAAATCGAATAAAAAAATTATTTTAAACATAAACAATCTTTCACTTTCCCATTCACATATAAAATTCAAAGGAAATGGAGATAAAATAGAACAAAATGGAATTTAGATTGATGTTACTAAGTTCGATTCTTACTGGCGAGCCACAACAATTGCACCTATCAAAGCAGCTAAAAGAATTATTGAAATGAGTTCAAATGGAAGAAAAAAATCTGTTGATAAATGAATTCCAATTTGTTGACCATTATTTATCAAATCTTGCTCTATAATCAGATTTGATCTTGTAGTCCAAATAATCCCGTACCATGATGTATCTGGAATAGTAGTTATTAGTGAAACAAAAATACTTGTACAAACCATCAAAGTAACTCCATCCCCAACGGTCCAAAGATGAAAATCTTGGTAATATTCTGAACCATTTATGAACATCACAGCAAATATGATTAAAACGTTTATAGCTCCCACGTAAATAAGTAGCTGTGCTGCAGCTACAAAATGGGAGTTTGATAAAATATAGAATAAAGATATACAAACAAGAACCAGTCCCAACGAAAAGGCAGAAAAAATTGGATTGGTAAGTAATACTACTCCTAGACTTCCTAATACAAGACCTGATCCCAGAAAGATTAACAGAAAATCATGTATCGGTTCAGGTAAATCCATTAGATGTAAAATAAAAGAAAAAAAAATCGAAATTTCATGACCTTATTGATACGACCAGGAAAAAATTTTATATACTCAATTTCGATTTCTAATTGAATTAAATCCTAAGGAGTGTGAATTGATATAGATACAGTTATAGGACTAATCTCATTCTTTATACGAAAGAGTAGTTCGAAACTATATTAAACTGTACTATATATTTATATAATAGAATAATATTCTATTTAATATAATAATATTCTATTTATTTTATTTTTATTAAATTAATATAAATAGAATATATATAAATATATATATTCTATATAAATAATAAATAATCTATCTTATAATATATAATAAACTTATAATATATAATAAATTAGAAATATATAATTTCTATATTTTTATATAATTTATAATTTTTAGAAATTTCTATTTATATATAAAATAAAAAAATTATTTGAATTGAATTGTTCGAATTGTATAATCGTCAATTATTGACATTGGTAAACGGCCCAAAGCAATTTGATTATAATTCAATTCGTGACGATCATAAGTCGAAAGTTCATATTCTTCAGTCATTGATAAACAATTTGTTGGACAATACTCAACACAGTTACCACAAAATATACAGATCCCGAAATCAATACTGTAATTAAGCAATCGTTTCTTTCGAATATCAGTTTCCAGTTTCCAATCAACAACGGGTAGATCTATAGGACATACACGAACACATACTTCACAAGCAATGCATTTATCAAATTCAAAATGGATTCGACCGCGGAAACGTTCCGATGTGATTAATTTTTCATAAGGATATTGAATAGTTACAGGTAAACGATTTGCGTGGGATAAGGTAATCATGAAACTTTGACCAATGTACCTTGCAGCTCGTACTGTTTGTTGACCATAATTCATAAACCCAGTTACCATAAGGAACATATCGTGAATATCTATGAATATTTTTGTTTTGTTTCTTTCTCTTGTTTGAGACAAGTTATGAATATAGAATATCAATCTTTTACAGTGAAAACAGTCGAAACGAAGTTGTTAATAATAGATTACCGAGAGAAATAGGTAAAAGAAATTTCCATCCAAGATTTAATAATTGATCCATTCTTAGCCTAGGCAAAGTCCATCTTGTTGTGATAGAAACGAACAAGAACAAATAAGTTTTAGCTAATGTAATAAAGATACCTATTGTAGTTCCAAAAACTCCACATGTTTTATTTATTTCAAAAAGCTCAGAAATGAATATGTACGGAATAGAGATATTCCAGCCGCCCAAGTAAAGAACAGTTACAAATAATGAAGAAACTAATAAGTTTAAATAGGAAGCAACGTAAAATAAACCAAATTTTATACCCGAATATTCGGTTTGATAACCCGCTACTAATTCTTCTTCTGCTTCTGGTAAATCAAAAGGTAATCTTTCACATTCCGCTAGGGAAGAAATTAGAAAAACGAGAAAACCTATAGGTTGACGCCACAAATTCCATCCCCAAAAACCGTATTTGGATTGCGCGTCAACTATATCAACTGTACTTAAACTGTTAGATAATCCTAGTCGGTGATAACATTACTGTTCCCATCGCTATTACAGAACCGTACATGAGATTTTCACCTCATACGGCTCCTCGAAGGCCATAAATAAATCTAAGGACCGGGCCGGGTATTTATCTTGATATATCCCTAGGATACATAGGATTCCAATCTATTGGACGGTCCTGAATTAGACCAATTGAATTCTGTCTGTTATAATAAAAAATACAAAAAGTACTTCTGAATTGATCTCATCCCTTAAAAATTTGAATTTGTTGAGTAATAATTGAATTCTTCAATAAAATACTCCTTTAGAATTATCAATAACCCATCGTTTTCGATTACGTAAAAAATTTAGACACTAGTTTATGAATTATAACATTAATTGTATCTCCGTGAATATGGATATAAGAAAGAATCAAAAGGGATCCCTCTTTTTTTTTTAATTGTATTATATTATTCTTTCTTTTTTTTTTTCGTTCCTATTCTTCTTTTTTTTATGTGCAAAACAAAAGGGGATTTAAAAAGATTAAAGGATTTTTTCGTTTCTGATAGTCATTTATTTAATCAGTGGATAGGAGCATACTCTGGATCGGAATTGTGGGGAGTACTGCCTGATTATTTCTACCAACTTAAAGCCCCAATTAGTATTCTTTTTATATTATGCAAAAATGCTCTTTTGGAGAATTTACATAATCTTCATTACTAATCTTTTGTGTATCTTGGTGTTTCTAACCATCCACTCATTTTTTATCAATCCCCCTTTATGGTAATCCATGTATGGTAATTCATACAAACGGTAGTGAAAACTCAATAAGGTTGGTCTTTTGAGCCCGCTTCAAGACAGGATGACTAATCAACCAATTTTGGGGTAAACGCTTTCTTCCGCTTATAATTTTTTTTTTTCACTTAATTCTTATACATAGAAAATGAGACTCAATATTTTTACTGCGGATTCAAATGAAATTCAAATCATAGTATATTAATTTTATAATTAATTCTATATATGTATATTCTATTTTATATTAATTAAATTCTATATTATTCTATTAGATAGTAAATATCTATTTAATTCTAATATTATTATTCATTTTATAAATGTAAATGAATAAATAAAAGCTGTTTTATTTCACTCATATAACTATCTGATTTAGTTCATCAATCCGAATTCCGAATAAAAATAAATAAGGATATCTATTCCATTTTGTCTACCCCTTTCCTATAAAGAAGAAAAGAAATAAAGACGAAAAGAAAAGAGCATGGAAAAGTTTCTGTCTCAACGAATCACACGTAGAGATATTGATAACACACATAGAGTTAATGGTATTTCATAACTAATCGATTGAGCAGCAGCCCGTAGACCACCCAAAAAGGAATATTTATTATTTGACCCATATCCTGACATAAGAAGTCCAATGGGAGCAATACTCGAAATAGCAATCCATAAAAAAACACCGATATTGAGATCAGCTAAAACAAAGTTATAGCCAAAAGGAATTACTGAATAGCTTACTAGAATTGATATAACTGATATGGAAGGCCCAATACTGAATAAACGAATATTTCCCCTAGATGGAATAAGATTCTCTTTGAAAAGTAATTTTGTTCCATCTGCTAGAGCTTGAAGAACTCCCAAAGGACCGGCGTATTCAGGTCCAATACGCTGTTGTATCCCTGCGGATATTTCTCTTTCTAACCATACAATCACTAGTACACCTATTGTGATTCCCAATACAAGAGTAAAAATAGGGATAAGTACCCATATAATTCCATAGACCTCTTTTAAAGATTCCAATCTGGAAAAAGAATTGATATCTTGTACTTCTGTTGTATCAATTATCATTTCAACGATCAACTTCTCCCATAATGATATCTATGCTACCTAGTATTGTCATAATATCAGCCAATTTCATTCTTTTAACTAACTGAGGAAGAATTTGCAAATTGATAAAACCGGGGGGACGAATTTTCCATCTCCAAGGAAAACCATTCTGATCCCCTATTAGAAAAATTCCTAATTCTCCCTTTGGGGCTTCAACTCTTACATAAAGTTCTTGTTTCTGTAATTCAAAAGCCGGAGACGGCTTTTTACTAATGAATCGATATTCAAAATCATTCCATTCTGGATCCTTTTCTCTATCAAAGGAGCGGATTTCGAAATTCTCATATGGTCCTCCTGGAATTCCTTCCAGAGCCTGTTGAATAATTTTTATGGATTCCACCATTTCACCAATTCGTACTAAATAACGAGCTAATGAATCTCCTTCTTTTTGCCATTGAACTTCCCAATCAAATTCCTCGTAACACTCATAATGATCAACTTTACGTAGATCCCATTGTATTCCGGAAGCCCGAAGCATTGGTCCTGATAAACCCCAATTTATTACTTCCTCTCCACCAACAATGCCTACTCCCTCAACCCGTTCTAAAAAAATTGGATTTCGCGTAATAAGTTTTTGATATTCAACAACTCCTGTTAAAAAATAATCGCAGAAATCCAAACATTTATCTATCCAACCATGAGGTAGATCAGCCGCTACCCCTCCGATACGAAAATAATTATGCATCATTCTCATACCTGTGGCAGCTTCGAATAGATCATATATTAATTCTCTTTCTCTGAAAATATAGAAGAAAGGGGTTTGTGCACCAATATCTGCCATAAAAGGTCCCAGCCATAGTAGGTGAGAAGCTATACGACTCAACTCCAACATAATTACTCGAATATAGCTGGCTCTTTTAGGTACTTGAATATTTCCTAACAGTTCCGGTCCATTTACGGTTATTGCTTCTGTGAACATAGTAGCTAAATAATCCCAACGTGTTACATAAGGCAAATATTGTACAATTGTTCGGTTTTCCGCAATTTTTTCCATCCCTCTATGTAAATAACCCAATATTGGTTCACAATCAATAACATCCTCACCATCTAGAGTAACAATGAGTCGAAGAACACCATGCATTGATGGGTGGTGAGGACCCATATTGACTATCATGAGGTCTTTTCTTGTAGCTGGGGCATTCATAGGTTTTTCCTCGATTCATTCTTCCATGAATTGCTTAAAATCAAAATTAGTTCATCAAAATTCAAGATCTAATAAATCGAATAATTCAAAATGACTCTTCAAATTAATGAGTTTGTGACTCCCGAATATCCAACTGATTTATTAATTTTTTATAACGTATTACATTTTTTTTTGACAAATAAGACAGGAGTCGTTGCCGTTTTCCCAAAATTTTACGTAAACCCCTTTGAGATAAATAGTCTTTTCTGTGCAATTCCAAATGTGAAGTAAGTCTTCGTATCTTATTGGTGAAATTGAATACTTGAAATTCAATCGATCCCCGGTTTTCTTTTTTTTTTTCTTGTAAAATAACTGGTATAAATGAATTTTTTACCATAAAATGAAAGCTTCTCTTTCCCCCCCCCCTTTTTTTATAGATTCTAGAAATTTTTATTGATCAGTAATAATAATGACACTCATTTTCAATTTGGTATATACAATAATCTTAATTTTCTTAAGAATTCCTGATTTTTTTTTTTCAAATTAATTATTATTAATCAATCCAATTCAAATAGGTATACAAAAAATACTCTATTTTTGCATTCACAAAAGAAAAATTGTAGACTTCAAATAAGAAGATTTTTTTGATTCATTTAAAAATCTTATGGATATATCATTGAATTAGTATCATGCCTCAGAATAGAAGGTAAGACAATGCGTGTATGCATCTATTTGTCTTCGCATACCAGATATGTTATGGGAAATAGAAAAAAGAAAAATGTAGATTAACGAATTTTCAATCGCGGATACATATGTATCCTTACCATACTGAAACGGCTGCCATTATTGGTATCAAACCAATAGCGATTCATACAAGCTAAATCTTCTAATCGATAATTTGGCCAAAGAAATAACTTTAAATTAATTAGTTTTTTTTTTTCTCTATCAAGATCTTTACTTATAGCCAAAACTTGACAGCAATTATTCACTTTATTCTCATTGTAAAATGCCGTATTTCTATGCATACTATTTCTAGGATTGAAACAAATTAGAATTCTCAATTGTCTACGACGTCTAGCGAATAAAATATTTTCAGGAACAAGTAAATCATAATGATTTTTTTCTTTATTTTCAGTCAGCTTTTGATCTCTTGTTCTTGTAATGGATTTATAAAAATTCTTCTTATCAACATAGCTTTTTTCTCGGTATCTTTGATTAATTTGGTGCTTTCTCTTATGAATCAATGAAACGCCTATGGTTTGATACATAAGAAATTGTTCATGGTTTTTTCTAGACAGACGAATTGGTTCAATACTCAATATTCCCTTTTTCATTAATTCTGTATTTTTTTTCAATTCTGTAAGAGTGAAATCCTTCTGAATTTTCAAAATATCTAGACTTAGTTCTCCTCTGTGAATAGAGGCTATAGCAATCTCTTTTAGATTTCTCAGTCTAAGCAGGAGACAATATACTTTGATATTATTCAGTATTCTTTCAGTTAAGCAATCAGGCCAGTTCAATTGAAAAAGCAAATACCTTCTTAGGAAGCTATTTTGTTCTGTTTCGATATTGTTCTTGTATTTCTTTTTTTTTACACCCTTTTTCATGCCCAATCCTGCATAATCTTCTTCTTGTTTCTTTTCACTAACATTTTGATTTACATTAAAATTGAAAAAAAGTAATTTTATTGGTATGATGCATGGGTTACTCGTATAGGCATTATAAAATCTAAAAAATTTAGAGAAGAAAAAAGATTCCCGATTCGCTATGGAACGATTTAGTATTTCTACATTCATTCCCATCCAATCAAAAAAGAACCTTTTTTGATTGGATGGGTTGATTTCTTGATGAAGCGTAAAATAATAATCGGTATCGATCCAAGCCCCCAAATCCACTTTATTTCTAAGACAAAAATTAAGAATTCTCCAATCAAAAAACTTTCTATTCAGATTCTTTTCCATATCTAGAAAATAATCTTCTACTATATAATTCTTGATAGGCATATCATCCGTCATATTAAATAAATTTTTTTTACGCGTGTTGGAATTATAAGAAATCGCTTGGTTATTATTTGCTTGGAATGGCAATCTATATCCATAAATATATGAGTCCTTCTTATCTGCATAATTAATAGATTTATATGATAAAAGATCATACCCATATTGTTTTTTAATTTTTTTTTTTTGGTTTGTTAATGAGTCTACTTCTTGTTTTTTGTAAAGAATTAATCTCTTTTTTTCATATGAATGACATTTGGTTAAATCCTTATTTTGAGCCACATGACTTTCATTCATTCTATTTCGCCATTTTTGTGGGACTAATCTAGACCATCCACTTTGAGATAAATCGTATTGATAATGACCTTTTAACCAATTTGTCCATTGATTCATTACAGAATTGGGAGGGTTCTTATGTTTTAATTTGGAATGAGATATTCCATGTACTCCAAAAAAATAATCCTTTATTTCATTCTTAAGAAAAAGAGGTGTTCCATGATATTCAAAAACAGATCTTAATTTATATTTATATAAGTTAATAACTTGGGTTTGTGATAATTTGTAAAATACATATGCTTGTGACAAAGAGGATACGTCACAAAAATTCTGTGAAGTCATATTACTAATATTACAAATTGAGTTTTTTATCGTAGAAATAAAGTGAATTATACTTTGATTTTTTTTATCAACTCTTTCTTCGTTTGCTTTATTATTGTAAATGTATTTATTAATAATTTTTTTTGTTGATTCAAGAAAAAGTTGTACATTGATCCTAGGAATATTAATGATACATATAAAGATATCTATGTATACCCTTTCTATGAAAAATTTAAAAAAATAATGTGATTTACGGGCTAATCGAACATTTCTTCTTTGTAATATCTGCCAAATATTTTTTTCTAATTCGAATCTTTTATCATCATAAGTTGTTTTCTTAGAACAAATATTTCTCTCTGAAATTAGAAACCCCCTTTTTTTGTCTTTTGTAAATTTTTCTATTTGTTTTATGATTGTCTTTGTTCTATCATTCAGATCTTTTATTTTTTTTTCTGTCAATGAACAATTTGTCCAATTAATAGATTGAATTGGAATGGCTGATTCATAAATCATTGGATTACTGTTACTGATTGTTGAATCTTTTTGAATTTCATTCAATTCATATATTTTTCTCAATCCAAATAGAAATAAAAAATTTGATAGTGATAGTTTATTTATTTTTTCTTTTAGAAATAGAATCTTTTTGAGAATACTTTTGATGATCCATTGTGCTGGTTCTTTTGAGACATTTCGAAATTTTTTTTTTCTTTCGTTTAAAACTTTTAGAACTAGAAAGAATTTCTTTTTCCAATTTTTAATTTTTTTTTTAAGTTCTTTTAAAATAGGATCAAAAAAAGAAAGTCGGTTTCGGGGAGAAGAAGAGAAGGGAAATTCTACTTCCATTCCGAAAACTGTTAAAAAGCAAAAATCCATTTTTTTCGCTTTTTGTTTTTTTTTCATTGGATCCTTTTCCTTTTGAGGGAATCGTAGCTTAGATCTGTGCCAAGGTTTCAGACGAAAAGGAAAAAGGATCTTTATTTGAATACCCTCGGTTAACCATTTTTTCGGAAATTCTGTTTCGGATAATTGAACGCCATTATAGGTGCATTTAATATACATTTCTCTATTCCAATCCTTTAAATCCTCTGACCATTCGGGAATTTGAAATAATAGTATACGAACGATATTTTTAGTGATTATCAATGAAGGTAAGAGAATATATTTTCTAATAATCGATTGGATTATTAATAAAAAACTTCTTATTGCTTGAGCATACATAATGCTATCCCAGGTTTCCGCTATTTCTATACGTTTTTCTTCCTCTTTTTTCTTATTTTCTTTTGTCTTTTCCTCTGTATAATCTGAAATTTTCAATTCTGTATTTTTCCACATCCAATTCTTAAAAAGAAATAAGATTCTCATTGTCTCGAAAATATCAAAAGAGAAGAAGGAGGGTTTATCAATTTTGTCCAAAAAAAGAGGGGAATGCGCGCTTGCTTGAAAAAGTTTCCAAGTAACAGTTTTACGCCTTTGAGCACGTCTAGATCCTTTGATTATGTCTCGCCGAAAATCCGGTTGTTGTGAATAATGTATTAAAGATAATTCATCTTTTGGATCAGAATTATAAGTATGTTTGATATCCGTATAAATCTCATCATTCTCGGAATCATTAGTAAAAATCACTACACGTTTGGCTTTTCTTGAACGAATCTCATAATCTCCTGGTAGACCAAGTTTTTCCAGGTATTCTACCTCGTCAATTAATTTGTATGACCATCGAGGAACTTTTTTACTACTTTTTTTTATTCCAATACCTTTTTTTCTATTTCGAATTGTTTTATCGTTCGGATCAGTTATAATTGCGTCGAATAAAAATCTTATTTTTATTTTTTCTTCGGAATCCATTTTTTCATGTTCGGGAAATAAATAAAATCCTTTAAAATTGAAACTTGATATTGATTTTCCAGAAAATTTACTGATCAAGTTAAAAAAAAAACGAATTCCAGTTGATAATGATTTTTTATCAAATGTATCCATTTTTTGTTCACAGTCTGGATAATTAATATTAAGAAGGATCCCATGAATCTTATTTATCCAAATGGAGTTTTTTGTGTAAGTTTGATTTTTGATTGAGAGTGAAAAACTTTTTTTGCTTCGTCCGCGATAGGGTCCGTTCAAAAAGGGATCATATATTT